AATTTTTGGGGGTCCTGCTTATTTTCATTGGCTTCGGATTAGTAGAATAATTCGGAATAGCGGCCAAGATCTTGGGAAAATCCAAGTTAATGATCAATAGGTTTGGATAAATAATTTAGGAAAGATATTCTCATACTGACACAATATAAGGACAAGTATATGCGAAATCTATCCCTTTTTAGTTAAAAGTTTTCTTCGAATCCAACCTTTCCCTTTAAGGAATTTAATTGGTTAGCATAATATAATATCTAATAAATAGAAAATCGAATAGTGGATAATCTGTTATGAGAGAAAGAAAACATTCTTTGAAGAATCAAGATTCGTAATCAATCCTTGCCTTGTTTGTTGGATTAGGTCTAACTTTCTTGACTAAACTGCAAGCGTGGAACTTTACGAGATGAAATAGGGAAAGACAGAAGATAGAACTTAAAAGGATAATTGAAGTGACTCGTCTTCGAATCAACTTTGGTTGGGGTTCGAAAAAGGAATAAAAATAAAGTAAATTCAAGGAAGAGCTTTCCTTTTTTTAAGGGGCCCCTTGCTCGGGGGGTCGTGGAATGCTTTTCTTCTCCTCTTATTCCATATGGAATACAATCAGTTAAAATAAGAAGGAATAGGGGAATATTCGACTGTTTCAATTCTTTATTTATCTTATATTCCAAAATTCTCCCGAAAATCCAATTTAATTTTTCAATGGGGTTAGATGATCTAGTTCTTAATATTATTACTTTAAAGAACTGACAGATTCCACAACAAATCTCTTGATTCGGAATTAGAGACTCATGTCCCATCTGATGAATCGATTTTCTTTTACACTTCTGTATCTCACTCTATCTTGTTTTTTAGTATTATCTAAAATAACCGATGAATTATGAATTTTCCATAACTTAGGTAAGTGCTTTACCAACATATGTAGTGTAGTAAAAAAATAAATGGAATTTAACCCTTTCATGCTTACTATAACTAGTTATTTCGGTTTTCTACTGGCTGCTTTAACTATAACCCCAGCTCTATTTATTGGCTTGAACAAGATACGTCTTATTTGAAATGAATTGAATGAATAAGTCAGAAAATAAAAATCTTTCTTTTGGATTCCTGGTATTCTACGACTCTTTTCCACACTAATTATCAATTCTTTTCTTGGTCATTGAGATTCGTGGATAATTTAGACTACTATTTAGGGATAGATCGTACCTCTTTTTTTTTATCCCCTCGAACAAATCGAAATGATTGAAGTTTTTCTATTTGGAATCGTCTTAGGCCTAATTCCTATTACTTTAGCGGGATTATTCGTGACTGCGTATTTGCAATACAGACGTGGGGATCAGTTGGATCTTTGATTGAGTAATATTTCTTTTTTGATTGACCTCCTCCAGACCAGAGAGGAGGTCAAATTGGAGTTGCAATTCAATTTTGTTTTGTTAAGTTATTTTACTCTGCTTCGACATAAGATAGATGGAATCACGCTCTGTAGGATTTGAACCTACGACATCGGGTTTTGGAGACCCGCGTTCTACCGAACTGAACTAAGAGCGCTTTCATTCAAAAAGAAAACCCTTTTCTACTCCTAACGTGTCTCACGTACGTATAGTATCCACAAATTCAAGTTATACCCACTTTAATTGATCTCCTCGCTACTGCCCATAAAGAAGAAAGAAGTAATAGGTAGGGATGACAGGATTTGAACCTGTGACATTTTGTACCCAAAACAAACGCGCTACCAAGCTGCGCTACATCCCTTTTCCAAATTGTTGTATAATGGCATTGTACACAATTCCTGTCTTGTTTTCCACATCGTAATTTTCTTCTCTTTCTCTATCTATATAGAACCTTCTTGTCATTTCTTCTTTTTGGTCTCATATAATCAAGGAATGGTATACATCTAAAATCCTATCTAATTTCACCTATAAAAGAAAGATTACTATTCCTTGGTAATGTATAGGAAGAAGGGGTCATCTTTTTCTTTTTTAGGGGTAGGAAAATCTCGTCTATACCGTTCATTCGTTCATTCTATATATAGAATATTGATTTTGTTTTTTTAGTTAGGAATTTCGCCTAAACAAAAGAAATACAAATGATCTTGGGCAAGAGTATCTGATCATATATGTATTCCAATAAGGAAGGAGGATTTTCAATGCGGGATATAAAAACATATCTCTCTGTAGCGCCCGTGCTAAGTACTCTATGGTTTGGGGCTTTAGCAGGTTTATTGATAGAAATTAATCGTTTATTCCCAGATGCTTTGTCATTCCCTTTTTTTTAATTCTAGTTATTGCTATGCGAGGAATTCTTCGTGACATGACGCAAATTTTCCCTTTTTCAATCTTTTTTTTTTTAGTATAGGAAGGAAAAAGAAAGAAAAGATGGATTGGGTTGAACCTCAGAGTCATGAAAAATTCGGCAAATCCCATTTTGGAAAACAGAAATTCAATCAAAAGCGGTATCCAAGCTAAGTCAGGCCTCAGAAATCAGAGCATAGAAAGAGGCTGGGCTGGCTACTTAAATGAAAGGATTTCGAAGCAAAATCCTTGCTAATTCGACAAGGATTGTATTCTTTAATTATTTCTCTATTTTTTATTACTTAATTTAAGAATTTTAAAAATTTTTTATTCGAATGGATTTTATTCTTCTTCTTGGGATTCAAAATAGAAGAATAACAGAATAAGTAGAAGAATTAAGTTAAGTCAATCCAAAAAAGAAAGGAGGTTCATGGCCAAGGGGAAAGGTGTTAGAATCAGAGTTATTTTGGAATGTATCAGTTGTGTTCGAAAAGGTGCCAATGAGGAATCGACGGGGATTTCTAGATATAGTACTCAAAAGAATCGCCACAATACACCCGGACAATTAGAATTAAAAAAATTTTGTCGTTATTGTCGCAAGCATACGACTCATGACGAAATAAAAAAATAGGAGCATCGTGTGTTCGATCTTTCCAAAGAACAGATTTAATATATAGAACATAGATAGAATACAAAATACAAATCAATTCATTTGATTTCAGGTAGATATTATTTCATATGTATAGAGGGTATTCATATACTATATATGAATCAAATAATAATATGAATCAAATAATATATGGACCAAAGAAAGACTACTTCTTCTGGATCCAAAATTAATAAAATAAAGAAATCCATTTTTTTTTTTTCAAATTTTAAAATAAAGAATAAATCATGTATACATCTAAACAACCTTTTCATAAATCTAAGCAAACTTTTCATAAATCCAAGCAAACTTTTCATAAATCCAAGCAAACTTTTCGTAAATCCAAGCAAACTTTTCGTAAATCCAAACAACCTTTTCGTAGGCGTCCTCGGATTGGCCCGGGGGATCGAATTGATTATAGAAACATGAGTTTAATTAATCGATTTATTAGTGAACAAGGAAAAATATTATCGAGACGAATAAATAGATTAACCTTGAAACAACAACGATTAATTACTCTTGCTATAAAACAGGCTCGTATTTTATCTTTCTTACCATTTCGTAACTATGAGAATGAGAAGCAATTTCAAGCCCAGTCAATTTCAATAATTACTGGTCCTAGACCCAGAAAGAATAGACATATTCCTCAATTAACGCAAAAGTTCAATTCCAATCGAAACTTAAGAAACTCCAACCAGAATTTAAGAAACAACAATCGGAACTTAAGTTCCGATTGTTGATGTTTTATTCGAAAGGGCCAGACCTATATAAAGAAAGTAATCCAGTTTTGATTCTTGTGTTTGTTATAAGAAAGAAAAATGGGGAAGAATAAATAGTTTTTTTATTTATTGCAACATGCTCGTTGATTCCTACCACTTAATCTTAATTTATTGTATCTTCCCGGAGTTCCCTCTCCGGGAATTCGGTTTTAATTATTCCTGTATATTACTTTTTTATCCATTTAATTGAGGATCTTTATTTTATTGGAAATCGTGTAAAGATTATTTGGATTTGATACAGCTACTTGTGCAAGCATTTTACGATTAAGAATCAATTCCTTCTTGTACAGATTGTGTATTAATTTACTATAACTATCGAATACTTTATATATCCGCGTTGCTGCGTTTATCCGAGTGATCCACAAACGACGAAAATCCCTCTTTTGCCTGCCTCTATCTCGATGAGAGGAAACAAAAGCTCTTCTTACTTGTTGAGTAATCATTCGATTAAGTCTTAAATGAGCCCCTCTAAAGTTTGAGGCAAATGAACGCATTTTTGTTCGTCGTCTCCGAGCTATATATCCTCGCGGAACTCTGGTCATTGAATCAAATTAACCTTAATGAATAACTAATGATTTCTCTTCTTTTAGCCATCCTTTTTCCCATTAATAACAAAACGAATTATTCCGATATATAAAATATTAATTCCAATGGCTTTTGCTACTGTAACCTTCCCAACCACGATTTTTTATTCTATTCTCTTCAGTTATTTCGCATAGAAATAACAAATTCTAACGATACTCAAAAAAATAGTGGGTTCCATCGTTTCTATGGTTCCCTTTTAAACGGTGAGGCCCTCTCTATACACCGGAGCCCTTTCTTTCATTTCATCAAAAGGTATTGTGAACTTGTATAGTTCACATTCTTTGGCTCTACCTATCCATTATAGAGTAAATAGCTCTTTTCACAATAAGAGTTATCCATACAGTGACGGCATTTAATTATGAAAGTTGGCTAAGTAGCTGACCCTGTTAGTCCGTTCTTTTAAGATAAAGGAGCATAAGCCTTTTTCTTTTTATTACTATTTCCTCCGCTTAATGGATAACCATTTTCTACCAATGGGGGAATTGCTTCTTAATTTCCAATTTAGATGATTGGATTTGCACCAAAGGAAACCAGAAATTCCATATACCATAGAAATCTAGGATAGAGAAGCTCTATCCTATTCATTGGTACCGATCATGAATACTTCAAAAATTGTCTTATTTGTTTGAACTCATGATCTGAACGAGTCGCACATACACCCTAGCACATGTTCCTCGACGCTGAGGACATCCCTTAAGCGCGGGCGATTTTCTAGCATTTCGTATTGGCTGTCTTGCGTTTCTAATAAGTTGTTTAACCGTTGGCATGTCGTATGTATATAGAAAAAAAAAGGATTGGTTTAGATCGATCTTAACCTGATGATTGATCATCATGAAGTATTTCTATTTTCTATTAAATCGCAGAAAACCTGAATTTAGGTTTGAAATAAATTTACAAGAAATCCGGCCACTACCAATCCTTAAACATTTCTGGAAACCACACTGGATCAGTATCGCAGTGCTCGTCAATCATTTCATCCCCTACAATATCGACAAGTCCATAAGCTTTGGCTTCGTCTGCTGACATAAAAACATCCCTTTCCATGTCTTCGGATACAACCCAAAAAGGCTTGCCTGTTCTTAGGGCATAAACCCTTGTGATCATTTCGCGAACTTTGTGTAACTCTTCCACTTCTAGTAAAAATTCTGGTGTCCTTGCCCGATAATAAGCACTAGCAGGTTGGTGAAGCATAATCCTCGCGTGAGGGAATGCTATACGCTTGGTGGGTTCGCCTCCAAGCAGAATGAAGGATGCCATGGACGCAGCCATTCCGAGGCATATTGTATATATATCTGGTGTCACCGTTTGCATCGTATCAAAAATCGCCATTCCTGAGATTAGCCACCCGCCTGGGGAGTTTATAAACAAAAAAATATCGCTAATTCCATCTTCTATACTGAGATATACCATGAGACCTGTAATATGATTCGTGACCTCGCAACGAATCTCTTGACCTAAAAAAAGTGTCCTTTCTCGATACATAACATTGTATAAGTCAACCCAAGTCGCTTCTTCATCTCCGGGAATCCGGTAAGGTACTTTTGGAACACCAATGGGCATATTAGATTAATATTATTAAATTTAAGTAAGAAAACTACACTTTAATATGGAAACGTAAGAATGGAAGAGAAAGAAAGAATCCGCAGTTTATTGTCTTCATTTTTTTTTTCTTATTCTATATGAATACTATAGATTCTATTAATACGTAGATTGAAATAATACATATAAGGAAGGTAAGACAGATTGAATAAAGAAAAAGGAATCGGTGATTGGAATGATAAACAAAGAGGGATAGGGATCTATTCTTCGTTTTTTCCAAATAGGCCAAGCTACCCATTGCATATTGGCACTTATCGAGTATAGAATAGATCTGCTTCTCTTTCTTCTTACGAACAGAATTGGCTTCTTATTTTTAATGGAATGAAATAAATATTCACGCTTTCTGACACAGAATCCCCTAGAGGGGTTAGGTACATAGGATATAGATAGTCTTTTCCAATGCGATAAAATAAAGCGACATCGTGTCTATTTTTCTTTGCTAAAGGGGTATTTCCATGGGTTTGCCTTGGTATCGTGTTCATACTGTTGTATTGAATGATCCGGGTCGATTGCTTTCGGTGCATATAATGCACACAGCTTTAGTTTCTGGTTGGGCCGGCTCGATGGCTTTATATGAATTAGCGGTTTTTGATCCCTCTGATCCTGTTCTGGATCCAATGTGGAGACAAGGTATGTTCGTAATTCCCTTCATGACTCGTTTAGGAATAACCAATTCGTGGGGTGGTTGGAGTATTTCAGGAGGAACTGTAACGAATCCGGGTATTTGGAGTTATGAAGGTGTGGCAGGTGCGCATATTGTGTTTTCTGGCTTGTGTTTCTTGGCAGCTATCTGGCATTGGGTATATTGGGACCTAGAAATATTCTGTGATGAGCGGACAGGAAAACCCTCTTTGGATTTGCCCAAGATCTTTGGAATTCATTTATTTCTTGCAGGGGTGGCTTGCTTTGGCTTTGGCGCATTTCATGTAACGGGTTTGTATGGTCCTGGGATATGGGTGTCCGATCCTTATGGACTAACTGGAAAAGTACAAGCTGTAAATCCAGCGTGGGGTGTAGAAGGTTTTGATCCTTTTGTTCCGGGGGGAATAGCTTCTCATCATATTGCTGCGGGTACATTGGGCATATTAGCGGGCCTATTCCATCTTAGTGTCCGTCCGCCTCAACGTCTATACAAAGGATTACGTATGGGCAATATTGAAACTGTACTTTCCAGTAGTATCGCTGCTGTTTTTTTTGCAGCTTTCGTAGTTGCCGGAACTATGTGGTATGGGTCAGCAACTACCCCAATCGAATTATTTGGGCCTACTCGTTATCAGTGGGATCAGGGATACTTTCAGCAAGAAATATATCGAAGAGTTAGCGATGGGTTAGCCGAAAATCTTAGTTTATCAGAAGCTTGGTCTAAAATTCCCGAAAAATTAGCCTTTTATGATTATATTGGTAATAATCCGGCAAAGGGGGGATTATTCAGAGCAGGCTCAATGGACAACGGGGATGGAATAGCTGTTGGATGGTTAGGACATCCCGTCTTTAGAGATAAAGAAGGACGCGAGCTTTTTGTACGCCGTATGCCTACTTTTTTTGAAACATTTCCGGTTGTTTTGGTAGATGAAGAGGGAATTGTGAGAGCGGACGTTCCTTTTAGAAGAGCAGAATCCAAATATAGTGTTGAACAAGTAGGTGTAACGGTGGAGTTCTATGGTGGCGAACTTAATGGAGTAAGTTATTCTGATCCTGCTACTGTAAAAAAATATGCGAGGCGTTCCCAATTAGGGGAAATTTTTGAATTAGATCGGGCTACTTTGAAATCGGATGGTGTTTTTCGCAGCAGTCCAAGGGGTTGGTTCACTTTTGGTCATGCTACCTTTGCTTTGCTCTTCTTTTTCGGACACATTTGGCATGGCGCTAGAACCTTGTTCCGAGATGTTTTTGCTGGTATTGATCCAGACTTGGATGCTCAAGTGGAATTTGGAACATTCCAAAAAGTTGGAGATCCAACTACAAGGAGACAAGCAGTCTGATACCACATTGCTATGGTATCTTTCATCTCTCTTTTTTGATTTGACATGGGAAACATCTCCCATCCTTTCTTTGACTCTTTTTCTTTCTTTATCTTTATATGGGAAAAGATCCCAAATGACAAATGAATAGGTGTGGAAGTTATAATTGTAAATAAACCACGATCGAATCTATGGAAGCATTGGTTTATACGTTCCTTTTAGTTTCGACTTTAGGGATAATTTTTTTCGCTATCTTCTTCCGAGAACCACCTAAGGTTCCGACTAAAAAAATGAAATAATTTCATTGAAGTAAGAAGTCTCCCAGATGGGGAGACTTCTTACTTCAATTAGTCCCCGTGTTCTTCGAATGGATCTCTTAATTGTTGAGAGGGTTGCCCAAACGCGGTATATAAGGCATACCCAGTAAAGCTTACAAGTAAACCAGATATGGAGATGGCGACTAAAGTTGCTGTTTCCATTTTTATAGAATTTCAAGATTACAATGGATCTACGAAAAGATCTTGTATTTACAACTACAACGGAATAGTATACAAAGTCAACACCAATGATTAAATAGAATTTATGGCTACACAAACCGTTGAAGATAGTTCTAGACCTGGGCCAAGACGAACTCGCGTAGGTAGTTTATTGAAACCCTTGAATTCGGAATATGGGAAAGTAGCTCCGGGTTGGGGGACTACTCCTTTTATGGGGGTCGCAATGGCTTTATTCGCGATATTCCTATCTATCATTTTAGAAATTTATAATTCTTCTGTTTTACTGGACGGAATTTTAATGAATTAGGTTTCTACTAACTAAAACTACGAAGTCATTGTTTTTCCATCCAAAAAAGCCTTTCTACTTTAAGCTATACATTTCTAGACATTCTGGTAGTTCGACCGTGGAATTTTTTTGTTTTGGTATCTCTGGAATATGAGTGTGTGACTTGTTAGAATGGATCCTATTGATAATACATAGAAAGGGCCTGTTATCTCTATCAAGATGATTCTAATTCGTCGGATATTTTTTATTCTAGTATCTGGAACACGAAATAGATAGAGTGGATCAAGAAAAAAAATGGAACTATGATTCATACTCACTATTCAGACCTCGCAACCAGACTGAAAAAAATTCAAGTAGTTTTTAATAAAAAAAGAAATTTTCTTCCTTCCAATTTTGTTTGCCCAAAAGACAACTTTTTTTTCTCTCGATTTTGTCGAGTTATTACACGGATTCAATAAATGATCATCAAGCGGTTCTTATTCGAAGAACCCTTGCCTTTTGGTTAGCTTGAGACTCAATCATCGTGGCTCTAGTATGAATCTAAGGTTTTAATTGAACTGATTCATAGGATCGCAACAAGATAATTTCTATCAGAAAACTACTAGAATTTTTGCTTTATTTATTTACTAGTAAAACAAGAGTAAATCTGCATTACGCAAAAAAAAAAAAAAAGAAATCCAAAATAGGGAAGAGAAAAGTCAAGAAGCCTCTAATGACCAACATAAGGGAAAGAAAGAAAGACAGATGAGCCAACTTGAGATTTTTTGGCATTATCATCACAAAGAATAAGTTCTGGATTTTTCTTATTTCATATCTTCAAGGCAAATCGACCCAATCCAGTGGCTGATGAAGTTTTGAACCTTTTTTTTTCTAATATCCGTTGAAAATTTGTGTGTTTCTGCTTGAGCCGTACGAGATGAAATTTTCATATACGGTTCTCGGAGGGGGACTCGGGTTAGTTACCTATCTCAATAAAGTATATGATTGGTTTGAGGAACGTCTTGAGATTCAGGCAATTGCGGATGATATAACTAGTAAATATGTTCCTCCTCATGTCAACATATTTTATTGTTTAGGGGGAATTACACTTACTTGTTTTCTAGTACAAGTCGCTACCGGTTTTGCTATGACTTTTTACTACCGCCCAACCGTTACAGAGGCTTTTTCCTCGGTTCAATACATAATGACCGAGGCCAACTTTGGTTGGTTAATCCGATCAGTTCATCGATGGTCAGCAAGTATGATGGTTCTAATGATGATCCTGCACGTATTTCGTGTGTATCTCACAGGTGGATTTAAAAAACCCCGCGAATTAACTTGGGTGACAGGTGTGGTTTTGGGTGTATTGACTGCATCGTTTGGTGTAACTGGTTATTCTTTGCCTTGGGATCAAATTGGTTATTGGGCAGTCAAAATTGTGACAGGTGTACCTGAAGCGATTCCGGTAATAGGATCGCCTTTAGTGGAGTTATTACGTGGAAGTGCTAGTGTGGGCCAATCCACTTTGACTCGTTTTTATAGTTTACATACCTTTGTACTGCCTCTGCTTACTGCCGTATTTATGTTAATGCACTTTCCAATGATACGTAAGCAAGGTATTTCGGGTCCTTTATAGGGAAGCCATATCATAGAGAAAGATAATTCTAATTTTCATATATCATATCGGGTAGGTTGTGGTATTTCATTGCTACAAACATGGGTTATTGTAAAATAAGACATGTCATTTGGATACTTTTCTTCAACTCCGAAGTATTTTGATACAAATAGTTGAAGTTCATTTTATGAAAGAAAATAAGGCGGATTATGGGAGTGTGTGACTTGAATTATTGATTTGGCCATGCAGATAAAGAATTGGATCTGCCACATTAGAATTCACAACCAAAGGTGTCTCCGCATCCAATCAACACGTAAGTCCCCTATCTAGGAAGGATAGGCTGGTTCACTTGAGGAGAATATTTTCTATGATCATACCCCAACCATGTCATCCATGAACAGGCTCCGTAAGATCCCATAGAGTAGAAATAGAATAAGTCATGTGACATGATCCAATTCTCTATTTATTACACTTACTTTTTTTATTATAGTATGGAAATGCATTCATTTTCTTTGCATCGATTGCGATCCGCAATACTATCGGAGTAAAAGAAGGTATCTAAAGAAGAACGTAGGCTAGACTTTTTGATTTTTTATTAGTAACAAGTAAATACTTTGTTTGGACGTAAGAAACTTGCGATATTGAGGGGATAAACACCAACTAATCAAGAGACATGAGACAATCCACAAAGCAATTGATCATGATCAAATTTGCAAGCCAACTTGGATATTGAGCATTTACCCATAAGAATAAGATTCTTTTCAATAAAATAAGTAGTTGTAGGTGCAACTTCGGAAAAGAGAATCTGATAAAGCTTTTCTTACCTAGAGTCATTGAGTCATTATATACCTTATTCTATTATGGATCTTCCACGGTCTTTTTTCTTTCATTCTTGCTCGAGCCGGATGATGAAAAATTCTCATGTCCGGTTCCTTTGGGGGATGGATCCTAAAGAATTCACCTATCCCAATAACAAAGAAACCTGACTTAAATGATCCTGTATTAAGAGCAAAATTAGCTAAAGGGATGGGACATAATTATTACGGGGAACCCGCCTGGCCCAACGATCTTTTATATATTTTTCCAGTAGTAATTCTAGGTACTATTGCATGTAATGTAGGTTTAGCGGTTCTCGAGCCGTCAATGATTGGTGAACCGGCGGATCCGTTTGCAACTCCTCTGGAAATATTACCCGAGTGGTACTTCTTTCCCGTCTTTCAAATACTCCGTACAGTACCCAATAAGTTATTGGGCGTTCTCTTAATGGTTTCTGTGCCAACGGGCTTATTGACAGTACCCTTTCTAGAGAATGTCAATAAATTCCAAAATCCATTTCGTCGCCCAGTAGCTACGACCGTTTTTTTAATCGGTACTGCAGTAGCTCTTTGGTTAGGTATTGGAGCAACATTACCCATTGAAAAATCCTTAACTTTAGGTCTTTTTTAGGGATTTTTCAGGTTGATTCATTCAACCGTGAAGTACCGTGCATAGGTATCTAGGAAATAGTTACTTCCAAGTGAATCTTCCCTAGATACCTAAAATCCATTTTATTATGATCCATTTCGCGAAAATATAGATTGTGCCAAAGATGCAAAATTGTTTTCTTTTTTCTTTTTATTCTAACTCGAAAAAGAAGAAGAGGAAAAAATTGCAATGGATTTAAAACGAGAACTTATTCTTAGGTAAATCGATTGGGAGATGCTTCTCTAGAGTGTCCCATATCTGTTTTCCATCTTCCATACGAAAACTGTCAATTCTCATAAGATCTTCTTCAGTCTTACTCAAAAGGTCCAATAGTGTATGTATATTGGCCCTTTTGAGACAATTATACGTTCTAGAAGGCAATTCTAATTGATCAATAAAAATACAATTCAATGGAATTCCTTTTTTGTTTTTCTTTAGATTAGTTAATCTTTTTTGAAAGGTTAAAAGGGGTGGAGTAAACCTGTTTTTATTTTCTTCGAAACTAGTGCCCTCTTCCTCCGCGTGTAGAAAAGGAAGAAATAAATCAATCAAATTACGAGAAGCCTCATAAAGCGCTTCCTTAGGGGTTAAACTTCCATTCGTCCATATTTCTAGAAAAAGTATCTCGTGTTTTTCATTTCCATTCCCACAAGAAAAAATACTATAATTCACATTTCGAACAGGCATGGATACAGCATCTATGGGATAACTTCCATCTTGAGAGTTCTTTCTGAGTTCCGTGTGATATCCGCGATCTCTCTTGATCTGTAACTCAATACAGAAATCAATGGGCTCTGTCAAGTTAGCTATAGGTTGTGCCGTATCAACGATCTCTACGGAAGGTGGTAAGATGATATCTTGAGCAGTTATGTATCTAGGACCTTTGACGCAAATTGATGCGTCTCTAACTCCATAGAGATTACTTCTCAATACAATTTCTTTCAAATTTAGTAAAATTTCTTGTACGGATTCTTCAATACCAGCTATTGTAGAATATTCGTGTGGCACGCTCCCAAATTTTGCACGTGTGATACATGTTCCTTCTATTTCTCCAAGTAAAGCTCTTCGCAAGGCAATACCGACGGTATCCGCTTGACCTTTTCTAAGCGGGGACAAAATGAAACGACCATAATAAAGACGCTTACTATCTACTCTTGATTCAACACACTTCCACTGTAGTGTTTGAGTGGATCCTGCTACCTCCTCTCGAACCATAATAGACTAGTATTATTATTTGATCATTGAATCGTTTATTTCTCTTGAAAGCGTTTTAATTCTTTTACAGACGTCTTTTTTTAGGAGGTCGACATCCATTATGCGGCATAGGTGTTACATCGCGTATACAACTTAATCGTACACCACTTTTAGCAATGGCTCGTAATGCGGCATCTCTTCCACTACCAGCACCCTTTACCATAACTTCTGCTCGTTGCAAACCCACTGTACGAATAGCATCTACTGCTGTTCTTTGACCAGCATAGGGTGATGCTTTTCTTGAGCTTTTGAATCCACAAGTACCCGCGGAGGACCAGAAAACCACCCGACCTTGCGGGTCTGTAACAGTTATAATGGTATTGTTGAAACTAGCTTGAACATGAATAACTCCTTTTGTTATTCTACGTGCACTTTTCCGTAAACTAAAACGCGCATTCCTACGCAAACCAATACGCACTCTCCTACGTGAACCAATTTTTGGTATAGCTTTTGTCATATTTTATTATCTCATAAATATGAGTTAGAAATAACAAAAAGAAAAAAAGATACAAAGATATCCGTTTCAGGGTAAAATATATCCTTTACTTTAATTATTAATTATTTTATTTGGAATTTGGACGTTTCCGCGGGTACTTTTTTTACTTTTTAGAAAGTAAAGTTCTTTTTCGAAAGATTACCCCTGCCTTTGTTTATGCTTCGGATTGGAACAAATGACTCTAATTCGTCCACGCCTACGAATCAGTCGACATTTTGTACAAATTTTACGAACGGAAGCTCTTATTTTCATATTTCCTTATTCCTTTCTTAAACTATGAATCTAATCTTTGGGAAAAAATAAGTCTCTTCGCTTGAATTTTGGAACTTTGAATTTATTACCCTAGAAAAAAGAAAAACCTAATCCTTTGAATCTTTGGTATCCTTCAAATCTTCGGTATCCTTCGAGTCTTCGGTACGCTTCGAATCCTTATGGGGAAGTCTATAAATTATACGTCCTTTGCTTGAATCATAACGACTTACTTCAATTTTGACCCTATCCCCCATCAGTATTCGTATAGAACTAGACCGGATCTTTCCTGAAATATAGCCCAGGATGATGGTGTCATTCTCTAGGCGAACGCGGAACATTCCGTTGGGTAGGGCTTCCGTAACTAAACCTTCGAAAGTGACTTTTGCTTCTCTCGGGTTTTTTTTTTCTCTGCTATTTTTTTTTTCTGTCATATTTTTTTTCTCCTATTTTTCTATTTTGATTTTCAAATAAAAAAAAACGTTGTATTTTTATTTGAAAAATAGGAAGTTCGAGATAGAATTCGAGTACTATAGGAGGGGCGATTACCATATATAACATAAGACTTCTCCCCCAATTCTGTTTAGTCGAGCTTCTCGATCTGTCATTATACCTCGAGAAGTAGAAAGAATAGCAATTCCCATTCCGCCCAAAACTTTAGGAATTCCTTGATAGTTGGCATAAATTCGTAAGCCGGGTCGGCTGATACGCTTTAAAAAGGTTCTAGTTCTATATATTCCTTTTCTAGTCTTTCTCTTTTGATGTCGCAAAGTTGAAACCAAGAAATATCTGTTACTTTCCTGATGTTTCCGAACACTTTCAATAAAACCCTCTCGTAGAAGTATTTTAACAATGTTTTCGGTAATATTTGTAGATACTACTCGAACTGTTCCTTTTTTATTCATGTCCGCGTTTCTTATAGAGGTTAGTAAATCAGCAATAGTGTCCTTGCCCATAAGACTCTAATTCTAGGTTCCTCCTAATTTTTCTATAATCAACATGTTTTCTTTTTTTTTTCTTTTACTTTTGGATTTTAAAGCATATACGTGAGACATAATCTACTAATTTTTTCTTTGATCTATATCTCGCCTACTAGTATTTATAATACTTCAGGAGCTAATGAAACTATTTTAGTAAAATTCAATTCTCTCAATTCCTCGGCGATCGCGCCAAAAACTCGAGTTCCTTTTGGATTTCCTTTTTGATCAATGATAACCGCTGCATTGTCATCATAGCGTATTATTATACCGTCTTCGCATTTGAACTCTTTACATGTACGTACAATTACAGCTCGAATTACTTCGGATCTTTCTAGAGGCATTTGGGGCACTGCGTCTTTGATTACAGCAACAATAACATCACCAATACGAGCATATCGCTGATTACTAGCAGCTCCTATGACTCGAATACACATCAATTTTCGAGCTCCACTGTTATCTGCTACATTTAAAAGGGTCTGAGGTTGAATCATATTATTTTGATTTCAATTTGTTATTTCTATGCAAAAGGATGAAAGAAATATTGTCTTTCCAGAAAAAAAACCTGGTTTTTTTTATCTTCAATACTCCTTTTTTGGGATGCTATATCTCTAATCGAAGAAATTGACTTCGTATGGGCATTTTACTGGCAGCTATGGAGATAGCTGCTCTAGCTACAGTTTCAGATACTCCGCCCATTTCATAAAGTATTCGACCTGGTTTAACAACGGCTACCCAATATTCGGGGGATCCCTTTCCTGAGCCCATACGTGTTTCCGTGGGTCTTAGTGTAACCGGTTTGTCGGGAAATATACGTACCCATATTTTTCCACCACGACGTGCATATCGTGTCATTGCTCTTCGTCCTGCTTCTATCTGTCTCGACGTGATCCAAGCGGGTTCAAGTGCTTGCAGAGCATATCTACCAAAACAAATACGATTGCCTCGGCAGGATTTTCCCTTCATTCTTCCTCTATGTTGTTTACGAAATCTGGTTCTTTTGGGGTTATAGTCGATGGTTCTTTCTTAGTTCCATCTCTACTGCAAAACTGGACATGAGAGTTTCTTCTCATCCAGCTCCTCGCGAATGAAATGAGAAAGCGTGCAAATTTCTCTAATTCCATAATATTTTGGAATATTATGGATAGATGCACATTAATAGATAATAGAAAAAGTTAGGGTTTTTTTAATATTGAATTTGTTAAAATAGAAAAATATATAGTCAAGAAAGAAGATCTAGAATATATCTAGATGTGTGTGTCTATTTATCTATATTCTATATTTATAGATAATGTAATCTTTCTTAAAAAAAAATCTCCTTATTTCGACTCTTATTGAATCGCGGAAAAGTATTCTAATTCAATAAAGATTTCGCGGGCGAATATTTACTCTTTCCTGTCTTATTTGTTAATTTATAACCTTACCAAATAAGGCAATTTTTTTGGTTTGTTCCGCCATCCCACCCAATGAAGTCTTAGGATTCTTTTCAATAAAATCCTATGCAGTCATAGGTTCTGTCGTTCCCACTACTTCTCCTTTAATGGTTAGGTCTGAATCCCACAATGGAGCTTTCCAAAAATTTCTTTCCGAGTCAATTTTCTCAGTTTTATTAACCCGGGCCGCTCTTTATTTTATTATTGCTTAAAATTTCTATTTTTTGTTTCAAGTTACGATTTCGAATTCTCTGTTATTTTTATTATATTGATGCTTTATCACATTGCCTTTTATGATGTAACTCATAGACCATACATATTGGAATCCTATATCTTTCTTATTCTTCTTCCTTCTTTCTATCATCCCTCCTTTTATCCACATCCCTTTAGTTTTGCTTCACAACCTAGAATCCGTTTTCTTTTTTAGAGAAAAAATTGCAGTTGCTACAACTATATGATAGATCTACTCATTTATGATAGATGTATTTATTCATATAGTGACTGTTTCTTAGTTAGGATCTCGACAATACGAAGCAATAGGTTGGTTATTAGTTAATTTTCTATAATTACTAAGTTTTTTCTTTTTCTATTTATAGTAGGGTTCAGTCAATTTTTTTTGAATCTCCATTTTTGACTCTAAAGAAAAAACTAACGAGTCACACACTAAGCATAGCAATTATATTAAAAGATTTATCAATTTTCATTAAATCTTATAGAAAGAGGTAGAATTTCTTCTTTTTTTTCAGGGATTTCAGGAAAAATAAGGCTCTTGTCATTTTTTATTCTATCACTGAACAGAATGGGAAGACAAGGCTAGTTATTCTTCGTCTACGAATATCCAAATTTTTACACCTAATACTCCATAGATAGTTCGAATTGGATAGCAGCAATAATCAATTTTAGCGCGAATTGTTTGGAGGGGAAGTCTACCCTTTTTGATGCATTCGGCACGTGCAATTTCTTTCCCTGCGAGACGACCTGCAATTTTTACTTTTACCCCCCTTATATCTGCTTTTTTAGTTAATTCAATGGCTTTTTTCATTGCCTTTCGGAATGAAACTCTATTTTTTAATTGGAAAGCTATATATTCTGCAAGAATGTTAGGTTGTCTATAAGGTTCTTTAACTTTTTCAATAGCAATATTAAGTCTCTGGTTTACAGAATTAACTTCCTTTTGTAGATCTTTCTCTAATTCTTCGATTGCTCCTTTTTTCTTTAATAAATTGGGGAATCCAATATGGATTATGACGTGGATCGTATCGATTTCTTTTTGAATTTCTATACGTGTAATTACTTCAGAACTTGAGCCTGAGTCCATTTTTCTATTATGTGTAATTACTTCGGAACTTGAGTCTGATTCTATTTTTCTATTCGAGCCTTTTTTCCTATTCTTTTGTATATAGTTCTTGATACAATTCCGTATTTTTTTATCTTCCTGTAGACCTTCAGAATAATTTTTTGGTTGTGCGAACCAAAAGGAATGGTGATTTTGGGTTGTACCAAGTCTGAAACCGAGTGGATTTATTTTTTGTCCCATATTTTTCTATTCTATTTTTTTTTTACTGGGAATCGAAATCTAAGATGGATCTAAAGATTATTTAGATTTCTTTACTATATTTAGTACAATTGTTATATGACACATGGTTTTTTTTATGGGACAACTACGTCCTCGAGCTCGAGGTCTTAATTTTTTCATGATAGTACTCCTACTGACTTCGGCTTTAGTGATGAATAAATTTGCTTTGTCGAAATCCCTATAATGAGTAGCATTTGCTGCTGCCGAATAAACCAACTTTAGGATGGGATAAGATGCTCGATAAGGCATGAGGTTCAGTATCATAACAGTTTCCTCGTAGTAACGCCAGCGAATCTCATCAAGAACTCTTTGTGCTTTGAAAACAGACATATGGATGCGTTTTTGTGCTTTGAAAACCCGTTCGAACTTAAGTAGACGATCGGTTGGAACTTTCCTTGCGAGTTTCCTTAGCCCACTCTTCTTCTTCTTTATCCTAGGGGTATACTTTACCAGTTTGAAACTTGTCATAAATAAGGTTATTCCCCGGGTTATTCCCCGCCTACCTTTGTTTTTTTTTATTTTGAATCTTTCTATTCTGAATTCAGTTAACGACGAGATTTAGTATCTTTTCTTGCACTTTCATAACTCGTGAAATGCCGAGTAGGCACGAATTCCCCCAATTTGCGACCTACCATAGGATTTGTTATGTAAATAGGTATATGTTCCTTTCCATTATGAATCGCGATTGTATGGCCAACCATTGCGGGTAGAATGCTAGATGCCCGGGACCACGTTACTATTGTTTCTTTCTCCTCCTTCATATTGACCTTTTCGATTTTTGCCAATAAATGATGAGCTACAAAAGGATTCGTTTTTTTTCGTGTCACAGCTGATTACTCCTTTTTTCCATTTTAAAGAGTGGCATTCTATGTCCAATATCTCGATCGAAGTATGGAGGTCAGAATAAATAGAATAATGATGAATGGAAAAAAGAGAAAAATCCTTTAGCTGGATAAGGGGCGGATGTAGCCAAGTGGATCAAGGCAGTGGATTGTGAATCCACCATGCGCGGGTTCAATTCCCGTCGTTCGCCCATCGCATTATTGCAAATTCCAAAAATGCAATTTTCCATATTCCTAGTTACGTATTTACTTACGGCGACGAAGAATAAAACTATCACTATATTTTTTCCTTTTCCTAGTTCTTCTTCCAAGCGCAGGATAACCCCAAGGGGTTGTGGGTTTTTTTCTACCAATGGGGGCTTTCCCTTCACCGCCCCCATGGGGGTGGTCCACAGGGTTCATAACTACCCCTCTTACTACGGGGCGTTTACCTAGCCAACACTTAGATCCGGCTCTACCCAAACTTTTTTGGTTCACCCCAACATTACCCACTTGTCCGACTGTTGCTAAGCAATTTTGGGATACCAAACGGACCTCCCCAGATGGTAATCTTAAAGTGGCCGATTTACCCTCTTTTGCAATCAGTTTCGCTACAGCACCTGCTGCTCTAGCTAATTGCCCACCCCTTCCACGTGTGATTTCTATGTTATGTATGGCCGTGCCTAAGGGCATATCGGTTGAAGTAGATTCTTCTTTTCTCTCAAAAAACCCCTTCCCAAACTGTACAAGCTTCTTCCAAAGCATACAGCTTTCTAGATGTATATGACGATCTCTAGACAGATGGATCTTATATGAATCGTATGATGAAGTACCACATGAGTGGATATATAGGAAAGGAATCCAAATCTGCCGAATCGCTCATGTTATGATCTTCTACATCCTAGGTCTCCGCGTTCCGTCATCTGGCTTATGTTCTTCATGTAGCATTCAGATCGAATGACTCTATGAAATTACGTCGATACTTCCACATATTATGGGTAACGTAGGAGACATCCCTATTTTCCCCGGGGGGTCTTAATTACCACTGCTTAGCTTTCAATTCGCCTCTGACCATCAAATTAAATGTGAATAACCCGTCCTCCTCTCTTTGAAACAAGGGGCGCTTCCGGTTCTGTGCGTGCTTCAAACAATTTTGTCTTCTCCATATTACCATATCTCTAGAGTCAATAATTTTCTATGAGGAACTACTGAACTCAATCACTTGCTGCCGTTACTCAACAGTTTTCTGTTGAGGTCTATCCCGTAGAGGTAGTCAAATTGGATCAGTGATCGATTTCTAGGTTTCGTCGTAAACCTAATTGGTTACTTCCAATTACGTAAATCAATAGTTCAAACCGCACTCAAAGGTAGGGCATTTCCCATTGATATAGGAACTTTTGTACCAGAAACAATAGTATCTCCAATTATAGCCCCTCTGGGATGTAAAATATATCTCTTCTCACCATCCCCATAGTGTATGAGACAAATGTATGCATTTCGATTAGGGTCGTATTCTATGGTTACGATTCTACCAGATATGTCTTTTTGATTCCGTCGAAAATCGATTTTACGGTATAGGCGCTTATGACCTCCCCCTCTATGCCTTGCGGTAATGATTCCTCTGGAATTACGACCTTTACCACAACGGTGCCGTCCATGGATCAAATTATTTCGTGGATTGGATTTCACTTGCCTGTCTACGGTTCCCTTGCGTGTGCTCGGGATAGGTGTTTTGTATAAATGTTTCGCCGTATTATTAAGTATTCTCCTTTAGTTTTTTTCTCTATCTAGAAGTGGAATAGAATAACCCGGTTGAAGGGTAATGATCATACGTCTGTAATGCATTGTATGTCCCAGAATAGGTCCCATTCTTCTACCCTTTCCGGGTAGTCGATGGCTATTCACAGCTACTACCTTAACACCAAAGAAGAGTTCGACCCAATGCTTTATTTCTGTCTTAGTGAATCCCGATTCGACATTAAAAGTATATTGATTCTTTCCCAATAAACGAAGACTTTTTTCTGTAAATACTGCGTATTTGATTCCATCCATAAATCGACTTTCCCTCCTATGCTCTGAGTTCCAGTATCGATAAGAATTCGAGTTCTTATTGTTCTTATGTTATGGTATGAATATACCATACCAATTCGTTATGTATGGATGATGGATGAGATTCCATGGATAGAGAGCCAGTTCCAATAGACTTATGGAACGTTCCCGTTCGCGTGCATCCAGCAGGAATTGAACCCGCAAATTTACCAATTATGAGTTGGGCGCTTTAACCATTCAGCCATGGATGCTTAACAGGGATCATCGTACATCGTAAATAACCAATTTTCATATAGAAAGACATATCATAGAAAAATGAAATCGAAAATATTCGGAGATGGCAAATATTCGGAGATGACTATGAAAACACCTCTCTGGATCCTCGAATTGAAAGAGAGATTGAGAGGGATCAAGAATCCTAATTCTCGCTATTTGGAATGGATCCAATTCTATTGAGTCTGACTCATAGTGATCATTTCTCTTTAGCAAAGAATGACCTTGGTTATCAAAGGATTGAACAACCGGGATCCATTTACTTATGATACCTAGTTGACATTGATAACAAGGATCTAATGAATTATGAGTTTAATAGATCCTCTTTAGCAGAAAGACGTATATTCCTTGCTCATTATCAGACAATCACTTATTCCCAAACCTCGTGTGGGGCTAATCGTTTTCATTTACCATCTCATGGAAAACCCTTTTCGTTCCGCTTAGCCCTATCGGGTATTTTAGTGATAGGTTCTATAGGAACTGGACGATCCTATTTGGTCAAATACCTAACGAAAAATTCCTATTTTCCTTTCATTAAGGTACGAGGGCTTCTTATTCCACAAGAACGAAAGCACCTTTTCATTCTTTCATATACTAGGGGTTTTTACTTGGAAAAGACAATGTTCCATACTAAAGGATTCGGGTCCATAACCACGAGTTCCAGTGCACTAGATCTTGTAGCACTTAGCAACGAGGCCCTATCCATTAGTATTCCACATAAGAAATCCATTATAGAAACTAATACAATTAGATTGGCTCTTCATAGACAAACTTGGGGTTTGCGAGCCAAGGTAAGACCGGCTCGGGATCATGGGACCCTTTTCTATCAGATAGGAGGGGCTCTTGTACAAAATAGACTTCTAAGTAATAACCCCATAGAATCTATCTATATAAAGATAAAGAGGCAATCGTGTCAGGAAGCGGGTTTTTCTTTGGCCAAAGGGTACTTCGAACTTGGAACGAGCATGAAGAGATTAACGAGACTTCTTTCTCTTTTGAGTTTTTATGGCGGACCGGTCGCGCAAGATCTTTGGTCTTCCCCCGGAACCGATGAAAAAAAGTGGGTCGCTTCTTATGGACTCGCTCAGAATGATTCTTCTCTATCTATAGTTCATGGCCTATTAGAAGTAGAAGGTGCTCTGGTGCAATCCTTACCGACAGAAAAAGATTGCAGTCAGGTTGATAATAATCGAGTGCCATTACTTCGTCGGTCCGAACCAAGGAATCCGTTAGAAATGTTTTGAAATGGATATTGTTCTCTCTTTGATCAGGGATTGCTATATGAAAAGAAGTGGAGTTTGAAAAAGGGAACGGAATGGTCAAACCGGAACTGCTAGAGGAACGAATTTTCAATAGCATAACTTGGGCTCCTAGAATATGGCGCCCTTGGGACAATCTATTTGATTGCAGGGTTTTGTTCCGAAGCAAAGATATCCGCGGAGGCCGGTTCGTTCGTCCTATTCTGATATTCAGGACCAAGAGGTACTGGATTCTCTTTCGGATAGGCCCTGAAAGGAGAAGAAAGGCTGAAATGCCAACGGACCTCTGTCTATTCTCTAATTCACCCGATCCGATAGTACCCGTTTTTGGAACGTCCAGTGCCAAAGTCACTGAATGGGTAAGTCACCAATCCAATCCCTTTGACAAATCGGGTGTCATATTAGATATCATATTCTATATAT